CGCGAGACAACCAGAAGCAGAGGGTAAAATACGAGGTACTTTATTGCTTAGTCTGGCTTTTATGGAAGCTTTAACAATTTATGGACTGGTCGTGGCATTAGCGCTTTTATTTGCAAATCCTTTTGTTTAATCCTTGAAATAAATGGGAAAGTCTTATTTTGATCTTTCTTATTTTATTATCTTAGATTTGCCGGTTGATTTTTCAAATTATATCAAGATTTCAATCCTACAATAACTTTAACTTATTCGTTGAGATAATACAATACCCCGTGGGAAGGACTAATTTGAGGATCAGGAATTAGCGGATCCACTCGCTTTTTTCCTTCCCGTTCTCGGTCCAATGGAACCCCCTTTTTTAGTATGCCTTGCAACGAACGAGATATATCGTAATTGATATGATACCTGGCCTGGGACCTAATTATAATTAAGTATTTTTTTTTGGGGGGGAGTTCAATTGAAATTAAATAGATTGAGAAATATGGAAAAAAATAAAATCAAAAAAGGGTGAAGTCATACAAAAAGAACTCTGTTCAATTTAGTCAGTCCTATCTATAAGAGGAGATCATATGAAAAATGTAACCGATTCTTTCGTTTCCTTGGGTCACTGGCCGTCCGCCGGGAGTTTCGGATTTAATACCGATATTTTAGCAACAAATCCAATAAATCTAAGTGTAGTCCTTGGTGTATTGATTTTTTTTGGAAAGGGAGTGTGTGCGAGTTGTTTATTTCAAGAATAAGCTGGATCTAACCAGCTGCACTTTTTTCTTTATAACTAGGAAAGAAAGGTGCACGATCCCGCGAATTACTTCTGAATCAATTCAGAAATCATATGTACGAACCGTAGCATTTCGTGATTCGTTGGTAAATACACTTTGATTCTCTATTAACCAATAATATGGGGCCCTAAACATGGTTAAAGCTAAATTGTTTGAAGTCTGGGCGCAACATTGGTGTTCTTTCTACCACTATGTTAGTATGGCGAGAGTTTCAAAACGAATCCTTGCATTTTATCCGATATAGAACACTCATATCGATAAAATGATTTGTGAACCTTTTATTGTTACTGAAAAACGGGAATCCCCTCCTTTTTTTATCCAATGCGGAATCGACGACCTATGTATAAAGTAAGCGGAATTTTTTGGATTTGAATAAAAAAAAAAAGAAACAACTTTGCCGATAATTACAGATTTTTTGTCTGGTCGGAAGAGTCCTCCGAATATTCTGGTCTTGGATCAATGATCCGTTTCAATATTTTTGAATCCGAACAGAAAAGAGAGGATAAGCTCATTATATTATATATATAAAATAAAATATAAATAAAAAAGTGATACGGGAATGCCCCATAAGTAAGTGAGCGTGAGAGCCAAATGAATCGAAAGATTCCTGTTTGGTTCGGGAAGAGGTCATGGAATTGTTAAAATTAATTGTAATGGGAAGATAATCTACTTTCATTAAGTGATTTATTAGATAATCGAAAACAGAGAATCTTGAGTACTATTCGAAATTCAGAAGAGCTACGCAAAGGGTCCATTGAAAGGCTGGAAAAGGCCAAGGCCCGCTTACGAAAAGTGAAAATAGAAGCGGATGAGTTTCGAGTGAATGGATATTCCGAGATAGAACGAGAAAAATTGAATTTGATTAATTCAACTTATCAGAATTTGGAACGATTAGAAAATTACAAAAATGAAACCATTCAGTTTGAACAACAAAGAGCGATTAATCAAGTCAGACAACGCGTTTTTCAACAAGCCTTACAAGGAGCTCTAGGAACTCTGAATAGTTGTTTGAACAACGAGTTACATTTACGCACTATCGGTGCTAATATTCGTATGTTTGGGGCGATGAAAGAAATAACTGATTAGTCCTTCTACTGTAGGTATTATTTATTGATTTTTCCTTTGCTTCTGAAAAAGAATTAAGCAAGACTCATGGCAACCCTTAGAGCCGACGAAATTAGTAATATTATCCGTGAACGTATTGAGCAATATAATAGAGAAGTCAAGATTGTGAATACTGGCACCGTACTTCAAGTAGGTGATGGCATTGCTCGTATTCATGGTCTTGATGAAGTAATGGCAGGTGAATTAGTAGAATTTGAAGAGGGTACAATAGGCATTGCTCTTAATTTGGAATCCAATAATGTTGGTGTTGTGTTAATGGGTGACGGTTTGATGATACAAGAGGGAAGTTCTGTAAAAGCAACAGGAAGAATTGCTCAGATACCAGTGAGCGAGGCTTATTTGGGTCGTGTTATAAATGCTCTTGCTAAACCTATTGATGGTAGGGGCGAGATTTCAGCTTCGGAATCTCGGTTAATTGAATCGCCCGCCCCAGGTATTATTTCGAGACGTTCCGTATATGAGCCTATGCAAACCGGACTTATTGCTATTGATTCGATGATTCCTATAGGACGCGGTCAGCGAGAATTAATTATTGGGGACAGACAGACCGGTAAAACAGCAGTAGCTACAGATACTATTCTCAATCAAAAAGGCCAAAA